AAAAATTGAAGATTTAGTTACGATTGGAAATAGACTTTTCTATCTTTATCCATGGACCCCTTACTTATACTTATTCAATTGGAAAGATTGATCCAATTCCAAATTCACAAAAATTATGTTTCGTAATTTCATAATCCAAATTTGAAATTTCTAATTGACCCTTGGATACAAATCACGAGAATGGATATTCTTCCTCGAATCTTTCATTTAGAGGTAAAGGATTCAAATGAAATCCTTTTAAGAAATAAAGTTTTTGATCAGAATATGAATGAAACTGAAGAACCCCTTAACTATTAAGAGGATTAATAGAACGAATCGCACTTTTACCACTAAACTATACCCGCTACAATACGATTATTGTATAGAAATGGGACTTTTGTCGAACAAGGGAATCGGACGTAATCAATATAGGACAGAAATAAAAAAAAAATAATGAAATGCAAATTAGAGCTTAGAGTATTGACGTGTTTGTTAGGAGTCCTAATGAAATTAGGAAAAGAGGACTTATTTTGTTTAAAAATAAAAAACGAAATTGAATAACTAAATAAAATAACAAATTTGGTTCTTGAAGGAGTTTTGACAGATACGGCTCGACAAAACAATTTAAGCCATAACATAAAATGCATTGTGCAAAAAAAAAAAATACATCGTTCTGTTTTTCCCTTTTTTCGAGTATCCAGTAAAAGTAAATTAAATAAAAAAAAGAAGAAGAAACAAAAGAATAATAAAGAATAAGAAATGACACTTTGATTCCATCTAAATCTTTTTTCTATGATTTGGCGGTATGGTTCATTGGAACAAAAAAAGGCCCGGCTGGGTACTGACCAGACCAGGCTGTGAAAATAAAAAAAACGGCCTTTTGTAATTTTGTAAAGAGATATTCTTTGTTTTTTTCTATTTTGATTCGAGATATCTCTTTCGAGGCCATTCTTTATTTTAATTTTAAATTTTATAGAAATAAAAAATGGAATTGCTGATAAAAGTTGTATCCATCTGTATAATACAATACAAAATACAATAAAAAAATATATAAGCTATATAATAAAGTTAAAGTAAAGAAGGGCCTTTTTTTCAAGCATTATCTTTTGTGTAATGTAACATAGTAATTATTATTTTTTTTTTCAATTAGGAGAGATGGCTGAGTGGATTAAAGCGTCGGATTGCTAATCCGTTGTACGAGCTATTCGTACCGAGGGTTCGAATCCCTCTCTTTCCGTTTCCGTCGCTGACTGGGTATCTCGAATTTAGCGAACCCTTTTGCTTTTTTTTATTTGACTAGTTAAAGATGTAGAATAGATAAAATCAAATCCTAAAAACATTTCTAAGAATAAAGTAAAGAAAAATTTCTTATTTTTTAGTCTTCACGTCCAGGATTACGCCCTGGATCATTAGATAGGAACCCGAAGATGAAGAGAGAAACAAAGAATATAACTACGGTGTAAACAAAGAGTTTGAGAGTAAGCATTACACAATCTCCAATTTTTTTTGGGGGGGGAAAAAGAGAATAGATTCTCTATTTTTATACTACATATCCTATTTTGACACCAAGAAATGAAACGGTTTTTCAAATTGATAGAAATACAAAAGGGTTTTTATTTTTCGAAATTAACACAATTCGACTTCGATATTGTGGCGGACTCTAATAGGGTCTTTCAGTGAAAAAAAAAAAAGGGTCAGAATCGTGAAATGGGGAAATCTAAATTTATCGTGTCTGCCCAAGAATTTTACTGTTTTACTTGAGGGTTCATTCAAATTGGAAGACTCATCTGGTCTTATCAATTGTTAGAATTTTTTTTCTCGAGCTTGAATAAATCATGAATTTTTCTCGGACACTATTAAAGATCTTATCGAAAACTTACAGCAGCTTGCCAAACAAAGGCTAAGAGAAAAAAGAGAAGAGGTATTACTGGCATAAAATCTACAATTGGATTCAAAAAAGCGTACGCCTCGGGTAATTTGCCGAATAAAAAACTACTCGAATAAAGGGCAGAATTAAGAAAGATATAGATCAAACTAAAGGTATTAAGCATAACAAACATTTTGTTCTTGGAGATAATTGTATTTTGATTGAGTTAAAAATATGTTATTGATATAAGCTAAAAATGACGAAAAGAAAGTAAGGTAGACAAAAAAAATACTTCTTTGAACCGAACCAATCAAAACAAAAACCCTTCGATTCTCACAAGAGAATAGAAGAAATCATACTTTCATACAATATCTTAATTGAATTCTATGTAATGATCAATAAATGGAGTTTAATTCTGCATCTACTTGTGTCAAAATCTTAAAAAAAAAGAATCGAATTTATTCCATAGAGATTTGTCCGGGAATTGACGAACAACCAATATTAGTGTTTATTAGTATCGAATAGAAAAGAAATTCAAATGGGGCGTGGCCAAGCGGTAAGGCAACGGGTTTTGGTCCCGCTATTCGGAGGTTCGAATCCTTCCGTCCCAGAGCGACCTCTTATATATATCCGAATATCAGACTCCAAATTACTTTTTTGAGCAACCTCTCTTTCAGAGTATAATTTTTTTAAGAGTCTAATTTTTGATAAAATGGACTTCTTGTTTCGAATTTTCAAAACTCTTCTCTGAATAAGATGTTTTTTCATAAATTGAATCGAGTTCAAATAATACGAAAATAAAACGGAATCCATTTGTGATCCAAGTAAGATGGCAACATAGATCACAAGAGTTTGAATTCAAAAAAAGTCGGATGGGCCCTCCCCCTCCCTTTCACTTTGATATGTAAGTGAGTGGCTTAAAAAATCCTTACATACCCTACCTCCGTGAATTTGCAAGGATACATTCTAAATCGAAATGCGAAAACCTCTATCTTTCTTATATTTTTTTTTAATAAGACAGCCCCAATTTTTGATTTCATTTCTTGAAATCTAAACAAGAGGGTATTCGTGGTACTGTTTGAATTCAATCAATGGAATTAAGTTTCTAAGACCGGTTTAGGGTAAAAGAACAATTATAGTAAAGAATGACGTAATCTGGACCCTTTTGGCTTTTTATCTATACAAAAGAGTCTAGCATCCCGTATCAAATAGGATCCTATTTTTATTTATGATTAATCATCCCCCAGAATGAATTGGGAGTGGGGTCCATACGAGTTAGTGAGCGATGTAAGATCTCATAATCAATCGAGTTTCATATGGATGAATTGTCTTTTGGCTGGAGGTATTTGATGTTTGGTTCTAATTAATAATTGGAAATGTATTTAATAATAATTAATAATTGAGACGGGGTCCATTCATATATCTTCATCCTCTTATTTACTTTATTACTTTATTTTCTTTTTATTTTTATTCGTGTTCTTTTTTGTTTTATTTAGAAATAAAAAGAAATATTGCATTCATGCAATAAAATTAAAATAGAGGGTGAAATTAAATTCTTACTGAGGCTTCTTCCTCATAAATTAACTAACTATTCCTTTCATATCGAAGGAAAAAGGACTGGGTATTGACCGAAGCAATGACTATTCATGATTCCATAATTGAATCAATTACATACCGGTTCAAAACTAGAAAAATGTTATGGTAAAACTTCGTTTGAAACGATGTGGTAGAAAGCAACGTGCGACTTGAAGGACACGATCCGCTGTGGATTTTTTTTTTTCATCCGCCATTTTAGATTGTAGATTATCTAGAAATGAATGGGCTCTTGGCTCGACATACTTTGTTCTGTTCTACTAGAATTCTCGTTTTTTGTTGGGGTGTAGTGTAAATAGGACATGATGGAGCTTGAGTAGAAAGTATTTGTTCATTTCGCAGGGGCAAGGATCTAGGGTTAATACCAATCAATAAGTTGTAACAAACTTCGTAAGTATATTTTCGATATATAAATTGAAAGAATCCGATTCGAGCAATTTTGAAATCCAAAACGACAATTTGTTGGAATTGGTAAAACTCTTTCGATGAAAAGTGTATCATGCAGGAATCAATTGTTCGTATGATTCTTTGATAGAAAAAAATCGCAAAAAGGGGTGTGTTGCCGCCATTTTTGAAAACGAAAGATCACCGAAGTAATGTCTAAACCCAATGATTCAAGGCAAAGATAAAAAGGATCCTGGAACAAGGAAATACCGTTTTCAATTGTCTCAACAATTAGATCAGAATGGGAATTAAGAATCAAAAAATCGATTCGAAACGAGACAAACAAAAAAGGGGTTAGAGACCACTCAAAAAAAGAAATCCCTAAAGATTTTCTTTTGGGCTATTTAAAAGTTATCCAACTTGAGTTATGAGAGTACGAATGCTTTTTTTTTTCGAAAAAGAAGGACTTAAATCACACAATTTCTAATCATTTTTTCTCGAGCCGTACGAGGAGAAAACTTCTTATACGTTTCTAGGGGGGGTATTGTTCATCTACATCTATCCCAATGAGCTGTTTATCGAATCGTTGCAATCGATGCTCGATCCCGAAGAGAGGGAAGAGATCTTCGGAAAGTGGGTTTTTATGATCCCATAAATAATCAAACCCATTTAAATCTTCCTGCGATTTTAGATTTCCTTGACAAGGGCGCTCAACCTACAGGAACGGTTCATGATATTTCAAAGAAGGCTGGGATTTTTAAGGAACTTCATCTTAATTAAACAAAATTTCATCGAGGATATAGAATAAAAAAAGAGGGTGTGGATGACTCCTATATAGTTTTGTATAACTTTTTCTTTACTACCCCCCCTTTTTTGTTCTATTCATACCTATTTTTTATTCCTATTTAATATTGCTCCCATAAAGTATCATGTTCTGGAAGTATAAGGACAAAAAAAATAAGCAGAAGAACAAAAATCAATTTTATTGCTAGAATTTTATTGATATTTTATTGATATAAGATGCATATAAAAAAGATCAAATGAATACAACGAACTAATTGGGTCGAGAAATCGAAAATTTACATTACTCGCAATCGAAACCGGGCGTTTTATAGTTTGTCGTTGTAAATCTATTAACAAATCACAAAACAAGGGATTCAACTTGTTTATTTTACTTATATTGATTGATTGAATCAATGTCAACCCGAGATTTCTTTTTTTTTTATTCTTTCAGCTATAGCTACGTATCCATTTGGATTTATGTATAGTAAATATGTAGTGCAAATCTAACGCAAGTTCTTTCTTTTTCTTTTCGACTTTTTTTTTCAAAAGCATTTCTAAATTATTTCTTTTCTATATTATTTATTTATTGCATTTTATAATTTTTATTTAATTAAATTAATAAATTCATTCTTTTTGTTTTCGCCATTTTATTTTTTTAGATTCTTTTCTTAATATTAATATTCAACATTCACCGTCATATTGACAACAGCGTATCGAACAACTATAATTCGATCGTGGATAAGGATAAACGGATCCATTTATCTCCGTACCTATTTATCTCCGTAACAGAGGTTTGGTTTTTTTCTTTACTTCATTCAAAATTAAAGTAATGGGTTCGCTGGATTCACTGTTATACAAGAAGTCTTTTTTTTTTATGTTCCCAATCGATTCTAAATTTTGTTAGTCGATTTCTTGCTAATTTAATATTTTGATTCCGTTGTGCAATTTAATTTCTTTTCTTTTATTTCTTTTTTATTCCGATTGTATCCACCCATTCGAATTATTCGGGTTGCTAACTCAACGGTAGAGTACTCGGCTTTTAAGTGCGGCTAGCATCTTTTACACATTTATATGAAACAAAGGATTCGTCCATACCATCGTGGAGAGTTTGTAAGACCACGACTGATCCTGAAAGGAATGAATGGAAAAACCAGCATGTCGTATCAATGGAAAATTTTGAGAATATTTTATTCTGATTCAATGGCTTCAAAATAGGGTTTGAATTGTTGGCGCAGAACAAAAAATTGAATTCAAAGTTGGGTCGAGTGAATAAATGGATAGAGCCTTACGGTTCCAATTCTCGGGAAATAAAAAGGAACGAGCTTCTCTTCTGAATTGAATTTGAATAATTCCCCGATCTAATTAAACGTTAAAAAGATATTAGTTCCTAATGCGGGGAAGGGGTTTTCCGTGAGTCGATTAGCGATTTTTTTAATGAGTCCTAACTATGAGTTTGTCCCTATTATGGGTTGGAGATGAATGTGTAGAAGAAGCAGTATATTGATAAAGATATTTTGTTTTCCAAAATCAAAAGAGCGGTTGGATTGCAAAAATAAAGGATTTCTAAGCACCTATTTATACTATAACAAACATAAACCAATTCAAAAACGAGAAAATCGAGAATCCGGTAATGAGTTTACCCGTTTCCAAGGTATCCATTTTTTTTTTTACTACAATACTTTGTTTTGACTGTATCGCACTATGTATCATTTGATAACCCAATGTATCGTTTGATAATCCAATAAATACCTTACCTTTTGTTGCAATCTAATTTCAAATGAAAGAATATCAAATCCATTTAGAACTAGATAGATCTCAGCAACACAACTTCCTATACCCACTTCTTTTTCGAGAGTATATTTATGCACTTGCTCATGATCACGGTTTAAATAGATCGACGATTCCGTTGGAAAATGGGGGTTATGACAATAAATCTAGTTCACTCAGTGTGAAACGTTTAATTAGTCGGACGTATCAACGGATTCATTTGAGTATTTATGCTAAGGATTCTAATCCAAATCAATTTATTGGACACAACAATAAATTTTATTCGCAAATGATATCGGAGGGATTTTCAGTCATTGTGGAAATTCCACTTTCCCTACGATTAGTCGCTTTCTTAGAAGGGAAAGAAATGGCGAAATCTCATAATTTCCAATCAATTCATTCAATATTTCCTTTTTTCGAGAACAATTTCTCACATTTACACTATGTCTTAGATGTACTAATACCCTACCCCATTCGCCCGGAAATCTTGGTTCGAACCTTTCGCTATTGGGTAAAAGATGCCTCTTCTTTACATTTATTGCGATTCTTTCTTCATGAGTATTTTAATTGGAATAGTCTTATTACTCCAAAGAAATCAAATTCCATTTTTTCAACAAGTAATCCAAGATTTTTCTTGTTCCTATATAATTCTCATGTATATGAATATGAATCAATCTTCTTTTTTCTCCGTAACCAATCTTCTCATTTACGATCAACATCTTCAGGACTCCTTTTTGAGCGAATTTCTTTTTATGGAAAAGTAGAAGATCTTGTCCAAGTCTTTGTTAATGATTTTCAGGACAACTTATGGTTGTTCAAGCATCCTATCATGCATTATGTTAGATATCAAGGAAAATCCGTTCTGGCTTCAAAAGATATGCCTCTTCTGATGAATAAATGGAAATATTACCTTGTCAATTTATGGCAATGGCATTTTCACGTGTGGTCTCAACCCGGAAGGATTCATATAAACCACTTATACAAAGATTATATCGACTTTCTGGGCTATCTTTCCAGGGGGCGACTAAATACTTTGGTCGTGCGGAGTCAAATGCTAGAAAATGCATTTCTAATCGATAATGCTATGAAGCAGTTCGAGACAACCGTTCCAATTATTCCTCTGATTG